ATTTCGAGTATACCGAATCAGTATAGCTATCCTTCCTCTGGCACAGCAACGCAGCCTTGATCGGTACCGAAATGCTACACAATTCCTTTTTTCTTTTTTTGTTCCTTATCTATGGATAACTTATGTTATGCTATTCAACAGATCAATAGAAAACCCTCAAATTTCTTATAAGGTTTCCCTTATGGGCTTCATAATAGAAAGTAAGGATCTTGGGAAAATGTAAGTCAATGATCAATGGGTTCTAATAATTCATGAAAGATATTATCGTATTGACACAATTCAATTATATGCGAAATCTAACCCTTTTCGGTTAGAAGTTTTATTCGAATCCTTTCATTTCAAGTAATTGGTTGGTATAATATAATAAATACTTAACTAAAAAAAAAAAAGAAAAAAAAAATTAATAACTATTAATAATAATAATATTAATAATAATAAATAAAAAAAAGAATATATAATAAGAAAAAAAGATATATATATATAATAGTAGATATATATATATAATAGTAGATAATAAATATATATATATAGTAGTAGATAATAGTAATAGTATCCACTATTTAGATCATATTTAATGAAAGAAAGAAAACATAGTTGTAACAATCAATATTCGTGATGCAATCATTGTTGGATTAGGTCCAAGACAAAGATTCTTTCTTGACCAAACTACAAGTATGGAACTCCATGATATGGAAAGACGGAATACGGAACCTAAAAGGATAATTGAGGTGGCTCGTCTTCGAATCGACTTTTGGACCCGAAAAAGAGAACAAAAATAAAGTCAATTGAAATTGAAAATTTCAATTAAATAATTAAATAAAGTAAAAAGTAAAAGTTTTTGTTTCTCGATAGATCCTTTCGATGGATGGTGGAACACCCTTTTTTCTTCTTATTCGATATATTATGGGTAATTAACTAACCTATTTATTACTATACTGAATGCAATGAGTTAAAATAAGTAATAAGGTAGTATCAGGTCGTTCGCTCCAAAAAAATGGAATTGAAGCTATTTTCAAATCCAATTCTTTTATTCCAAAATTAATGAAAATAGAATTTCATCTTCGAATGAAGTTACACGACACAGTTCTTATTACTATTACTTTACTCAACTCAAAAATTGCACAATGAACCTGTTGATTCGGAATCACAGGATCGGTCAATGTCACATCTGATGAATCAATTTTTTTCTACCTATGTTATGTCACTCTATCTTTTTTTTAGTATTATCTATAATGACCGATGAATCATGAATTTTCCATTGGAACTAAACTAATTCTCTTAATTGGTTTTTATTACCCTCGTATCTGGGAAAAATGGAAACTTAGGTAAGTGTTTTATCAACATATGTAGAAAAAAAACATATCTAATAAAGCCCTTTCATGCTTACTATAACTAGTTATTTCGGTTTTATACTGGCTGCTTTAACTATAACCCCAGCTCTATTTATTGGTTTGAACAAGATACGACTTATTTGAAAATGAATTGAATAAATAATTCAGAAAAATATTTCTCGGTAATTCCAGATATTCTATGGTTCTTTCCCACACCAATTGCCAATTTTTTTCTTGGTCATTGAGATTCGCGGATAATTCAGATTAATATTTAGGGATAGATCTTACCCCTTTTTTTATCCCCTCAAACAAACCGAAATGATTGAAGTTTTTCTATTTGGAATCGTCTTAGGTCTAATTCCTATTACTTTGGCAGGATTATTTGTGACTGCATATTTACAATACAGACGTGGTGATCAGTTGGACCTTTGATTGAGTAACATTTCTTTTTTTGATTGACCTCCTCCCTGTAGGAGGTCAAATTCCAGTTGCAATTCAACTTTGTTTTGGTAAGTTATTTTATTGCGATTCGACATACATAAGATAGACGGAATCACGCTCTGTAGGATTTGAACCTACGACATCGGGTTTTGGAGACCCGCGTTCTACCGAACTGAACTAAGAGCGCTTTCAAAGAAAATCCTTTTTTTCCACTTAACTTCTCACACATCTCGCATACATATAGTATCCAAAAATGAAAGATTATGCCCCATTTTAATTGATCTCAATTAATCTCTCGTTACTGCCCATAGGAGAAGTCATAGGTAGGGATGACAGGATTTGAACCCGTGACATTTTGTACCCAAAACAAACGCGCTACCAAGCTGCGCTACATCCCTTTTTAAAATTGTTGTACAGTGTCATTGTACAAAATACCTGTCTTGTTTTCCACATCTTTATTTTCTCCTCTATCTATATAGAACTTTCTTGTCATTTCTTGTTTTTGGTTTCATATAATAAAAGAATTATATACATCTGAAACCCAACCTAACATATAAAAAATAATGAATATTTATCCGTAATGCTCAGGAAGAGGAGGTCGTCTTTTTCTTTTTTAGTGACAGGAAAATCTCATCTATTGGTTCATTGTACATATCCATTTTTGTTAGGAAATCCGCGTAAAAATAAATAAAAATGATCTTGAACTACAGCATCTGACAATATATGTATTACAATAAAGAAGGAGGATTTTCAATGCGAGATCTAAAAACATATCTCTCCGTGGCACCTGTGTTAACTACTCTATGGTTTGGGTCTTTAGCAGGTCTATTGATAGAAATCAATCGTTTATTCCCAGATGCCCTGTCATTCCCCTTTTTTTCATTCTAGTTATTGATATGCGAAGAAATGAAGAAATAGAATTCCACATGACGTAACTAAAATTTCGCCTCTCCCTTTCAATCCTTTAGGATAGTAAGGAAAGAGAAAGAAAAAGTGTATTGAACCTCATAAAAAATCCGGTAGATCCAAGATCGAATTTTGGAAAACAGAAAAAAAAAATTCAAATGTGTAGCCAGTCTAGGGCAGGCTCCACGAAATCATAGCATAGAAAGAAGATACTTAAACGAAATATCGGGATTTAGGATAGAAATAATGGATAGTTAGAAAGAAATTGTATTACTTAATTATTATTCTATTTTGTATTACTTAACTTAATATATACTATATTAATACATATTCTATTAATTAGATAATAAATTAATTAGATAAGATAATAAGAAGAATTACAATGAAATGTTTAGAAATGGAATTTCAAATTAGTAACTTCTATTGATTTTTTTTCTTCTTCTTCGGTTCGGATCGAAAATAGAAGAGTTAAGTTAAGTCGATCCAAAATCTAAAGGAGGTTCATGGCCAAGGGTAAAGATGTCAGAGTCAGAGTTATTTTGGAATGTACCAGTTGTGTCCGAAATAGTGTCAATAAGGAATCGCGGGGCATTTCTAGATATATTACTCAAAAGAATCGCCACAATACACCCAGTCGATTAGAATTGAGAAAACTTTGTCGCTATTGTCATAAGCATACAATTCATGGGGAAATCAAGAAATAGATCGAAGGGAACATCATGTGTTCGATCTTTCCAAAGAGCAGGACAGGAAGAGTAAGAACTTAACATATATAATATACGTAATATATACAAATCAAATCCTATTTTATGTAGATATTATTTCATGTGTATAGATATATAGTATATGAATCAAATAATATATGAATCAAAGCCTATTTCGGTTGGATCTGAAATGAATAAATAAATAGAACTTTAGAGATAAGGAATAAACCATGGATAAATCCAAGCAACCTTTTCGTAAATACAAGCGATCTTTTCGTAGGCGTTTGCCCCCAATTGGATCGGGGGATCGAATCGATTATCGAAACATGAGTTTAATTAGTCGATTTATTAGTGAACAAGGAAAAATATTATCTAGACGAGTGAATAGATTGACCTTGAAACAACAACGATTAATTACTATTGCTATAAAACAAGCTCGTATTTTATCTTTGTTACCTTTTCTTAATAATGAGAAACAATTTGAGAGAGCTGAGTCGATCCCAAGAACTACTGGTCCCAGAACCAGAAATAAATAGGCATACTCCTCAATTGACTCAAAAATCCAATTGGAACTCAAGCTCAGATTGATGTTTTGTTCGAAAAGGCCTAGAATCCAGATTTGATTCTTGTCTTATAATATAAGAAACAAAAAATGGGGGAGAAGAAGAAATATTTTTTTTTATTGAAACACGTTCGTTCATCTCTACTACTTATCTTAATTTATTTTTGTTCTATATCTTCCCTTCCCGGAGTTCATTCTCCGGGGAATTCTGTTTCAATCATTCCTGTATATTACTTTGGAATTTCCTTTATTTGATAATCTTATTGGAAATCATGTAAAGACAACTCTTATTTGATATAGCTATTTGCGCAAGTATTTTACGATTAAGAAGCAATTGCTTCTTGTACAGATTGTGTATTAATATACTATAACTATGGAATACCTTATTCTCACGAGTTACTGCATTTATCCGAGTGATCCACAAACGACGAAAATCCCTCTTTTGTCTGCCTCTATCTCGATGAGAGGAAACCAAAGCTCTCATTTTCTGTTGAGTAATCGTTCGAGTAAGTCTTGAATGAGCCCCTCTAAAGGTTGATGCAAATAAACGAATTTTTGTTCGACGTCTCCGAGCTGTATATCCTCGTTTAACTCTGGTCATTGAATCAGATTAAAGCTTAATGAATAACTAATTGATTTCTCTTCTTTCAGTCATCCCTTTCCCCTTCCCCGGTCGATTAATAACAAAACGGATTATTCCGATATATAAAATATCAATTCCAATGGCTTTTGCTACTATGACCTTCCCAACCACGATTTTGTATTCTATTCCTTCCAGTTATTTCACTGGAAATAAGAAATTAGAACGATATAAAATTAAAAAAATAGTGGGTTCCATCGTTTCTATGGTTACCTCTTAAACGGTGAGGTCCTTTCTATACACCGGAGCCTCTTCTTTCATTTAACCAAATGTTATTGTTAACTTGTATAGTTCACACTCTTTGGCTCTACCTATCTACAGTAATAGCTCTTTTCACAAAAAGGGTTATCCATACAGTGACGGCATTTAATTATGAAAGTTGGCTAGGTAGCTGACCCTGTTAGTCCGTTCTTTCAAGAAGAGGAGCATAACCTTTTTGCTTCTTATGATACCATTTCCTCCGCTTAATGGATAACCATTTGCTACCAATGGGGAATTGCTTCTTATTTCAAATCTAGATGATTGGATTTGCACCAATGGAAACCATAAATTCCATATACAATATGGGTATATGATAGATCTTCTCTATCTATCCTATTCATCGGTACTGGTCATTGATACTGAAAAAATTGTCTCATTTGTTCGAACTTATTTATGATCTGAACGAGTCGCACATACACCCTAGTACATGTTCCTCGACGCTGAGGACATCCTCTAAGAGCGGGAGATTTTGTAACATTTCTTATTGGCTGTCTTGTGTTTCTAATAAGTTGTTTAATAGTTGGCATGTCGTATGTATATATATGTATATATAGAATAAAATGGGTTGGTTTAGATCGATCTTAACCTGATGATTGATCATCATGAATTATTTCTATTTAATATCAAATCACAGAAAATTGGAATTATGGTTTGAAATAAAATAGATTTATACGAAATCCCCAGTATTTTCATTTTCGACCGCTACAAGATCAACAATGCCATGAGCTTGGGCTTCTGTTGCTGACATAAAAACATCCCTTTCCATATCCTCGGATACAACCCATAAAGGGTTGCCCGTTCTTTGTACATAAACCCTTGTTAGGGTTTCGCGAAGTTTCAGTAGTTCTTCCGCTTCCAGGATAAATTCCCCTGCTTGCGCCTCATAAAAAGAACTAGCAGGTTGGTGAATCATAACCCTGATGATATTGATATAACATCATGAACGGTTCTTCTATCTCGCATGATTGGGCTAAACTAAAGTAGGGGATAAAAAAATAACAAGAAAAAAAAAAAGAATAAAATAGAATTGAACAACCGTACAGGCATCTTTTGTTCATTGCATACGGCTCTGCAATGGAATTGACTTTTTCTTCTCTTCTATTCTATCGAAGAAAGAAATGGAATCCATCTAATCCAGATCGTTGAATGATCCATTTACCACCCTTCCTTTCGTAGAAGTAAAAAAGAATACTATGATGGTTCTGTTACTTTATATATTTATCTCGTCTGTGATTTAGCAATCCCAAAGTTTCTTTTTGATACGATCAAATAAGTAAAAAATGATCTTTTTTTTTTTTTCATTTTCGTACTCTTTCTTTCATAGCATAAGTATCAGAAAGAGACTTCTGGTGTGGAAGAAAAATGGTTTGTGACGCTGAAATGTACTCCCGACACATAAGATCAAATCGGAAATAACCCCTATTTCATACTACTATCTCGATACAAAATCTCATGTTATGAAAAAACAATAATGGTTTGTTCATATCGAACTCGAAGTGCCATGCTATTATTACTTATAATTTTCTTTTATAATCAATATGGCGAAGGCATAGTCTTCTTTTTTTTTTCAATCAAATAAAAACTCATTGGCGCCAAGCGTGAGGGAATGCTAGACGTTTGGTAATTTCTCCTCCGACCAGAATAAAAGATCCCATTGACGCGGCTAATCCCATGCATATTGTATGCACATCGGGTGGCACAAATTGCATAGTATCATAAATGGCTATTCCTGGTATTACCCATCCGCCGGGAGAGTTTATAAACAAATAAAGATCCTTAGTATCATCTTCTATACTGAGATATACCATGAGACCAACAAGTTGATTCGAGATCTCGCTATCAACTTCTTGGCCTAAAAAAAGTAATCTTTCTCGATAAAGTCGGTTGATTAGGACAAAATTGTATCTCTTAGGACAAAATTGCATCCCTTAGGAACCGTACGTGCACCTTTGGATGCATACGGTTCAAAAACAAATTGCGAAAAAAAAAAAAAGAATCAATGTGTCGATTCCAGTTTTATTTCTTTTTTTTATGTAACAGGTTTTTTTAATGAAAGGTCTTCTATTAAAAAAAACGAGATGAGTTTTGGCTCCCTTCCCTCTAAAAAAAAAGAGATTACTGAACTTATTAAACTAACCTATCATTGATGTATTGTTTCATCGATATTAAAATCACGATGTCATTGTCTTGTTCCTGAATGGGCCCTTTCAATTCTTTTAGGTTCATGGTCTACCCCGGGAAAAGATCTGTCCGAATTCTATTTGCACATATAGGACAAATGGTCTCAGTACCATTTTTTTGTTATGACTTCTTTTTTTTTATTAATTTCGTGTCTTGCTTTCCCAAAACTATTTGAAGTATTCATCATACTATTCCGTTGGTCGGCAATTTGGGATCACTACTATAGTAATAGTAATAGTAGGTATAAAGTAATAGTAGGTATAAGAATCATTTATGATACAAGTGGTAATCATACATATATTATATTAACAATTTGTTATCGATTTGGTATTTTCTGAACGGAGCCTGGATACTTTATTTTATCAGTCCAAGTAAACCATAAATTCTTCTAAATTGATAATATTGATCCCCAATATAAAATAAATTGATCTAATTGCACTTCACGCTCCGAATGATTGATTGGTGCTTCACTCAATACAATACCTCTTGGGCGAAACAGAGGATATCTCGATCAGGGGAGAGAACGGGTAAATCCCATATGACCCAATATGTCTGACAAGTCGCACTATACGTCAACCCAAACCGCATCTTCCTCTCCAGGACTCCGAAAAGGTACTTTTGGAACACCAATGGGCATTAAATTAAAGAAAAAAATTTAGTACTATACTTCACTTTAATATGGAAACGTAACAATCAATGGTTTATTGTCTTCATCCCTTTTTTCTCTTTATTCTATTTTATACATAGATTGAAAAGTTTATAGAGTAAGACAGAATGAATAAAGAAAAAATTTGAACGAAGAAATCGATCGTTCGAATGATAAACAAGTATCTATCCATTCGTTCCCAAAAAATGGGACCAATCCTCCCATTGCGTATTGGTACTTATCGGGTATAGAATAGATCTGCTTCTCTTTGTTCTTACGAACAAAATTGTTCCGTTATTTTCAATGGAATAAATATTAATCCTTTCTGATACAGAATCTACTGAAAAAGTTAGGTACATAGTATATATAGTCTTTTCCAATGCGATAAAATAAAGTGACATAGTGTCTATTTTTCTTTGATAAAGAGGTATTTCCATGGGTTTGCCTTGGTATCGTGTTCATACTGTCGTATTGAATGATCCCGGTCGATTGCTTTCTGTTCATATAATGCATACAGCTCTAGTTTCTGGTTGGGCCGGTTCGATGGCTTTATACGAATTAGCGGTTTTTGATCCCTCTGATCCCGTTCTTGATCCAATGTGGAGACAAGGTATGTTCGTTATACCCTTCATGACTCGTTTAGGAATAACCAATTCGTGGGGTGGTTGGAGTATTTCAGGAGGAACTATAACAAATCCGGGTATTTGGAGTTATGAAGGTGTGGCAGGGGCACATATAGTGTTTTCCGGCTTGTGCTTCTTGGCAGCTATCTGGCATTGGGTATATTGGGACCTAGAAATATTCTGTGATGAACGTACAGGAAAACCTTCTTTGGATTTGCCCAAGATCTTTGGAATTCATTTATTTCTCTCAGGGGTAGCTTGCTTTGGCTTTGGCGCATTTCATGTAACAGGTTTGTATGGTCCTGGAATATGGGTGTCCGACCCTTATGGACTAACTGGAAAAGTACAATCTGTAAATCCAGCGTGGGGCGCGGAAGGTTTTGATCCTTTTGTTCCGGGAGGAATAGCCTCTCATCATATTGCAGCGGGTACATTGGGCATATTAGCAGGCCTATTCCATCTTAGTGTCCGTCCGCCTCAACGTCTATACAAAGGATTACGTATGGGCAATATTGAAACTGTACTTTCCAGTAGTATCGCTGCTGTTTTTTTTGCAGCTTTTGTTGTTGCTGGAACTATGTGGTATGGTTCAGCAACTACCCCAATCGAATTATTTGGTCCTACTCGTTATCAGTGGGATCAGGGATACTTTCAGCAAGAAATATATCGAAGAGTTAGTGCCGGGCTAGCCGAAAATCTTAGTTTATCGGAAGCTTGGTCTAAAATTCCCGAAAAATTAGCTTTTTATGATTATATTGGTAATAATCCGGCAAAAGGGGGATTATTCAGAGCAGGCTCAATGGACAATGGGGATGGAATTGCTGTTGGATGGTTAGGACACCCCGTCTTTAGAGATAAAGAAGGGCGCGAGCTTTTTGTACGTCGTATGCCTACTTTTTTTGAAACATTTCCGGTAGTTTTGGTAGATGAAGACGGAATTGTGAGAGCTGATGTTCCTTTTAGAAGGGCAGAATCAAAGTATAGTGTTGACCAAGTAGGTGTTACTGTTGAGTTCTATGGTGGCGAACTTAATGGAGTAAGTTATTCTGATCCTGCTACTGTGAAAAAATATGCTAGACGTGCCCAATTAGGTGAAATTTTTGAATTAGATCGGGCTACTTTGAAATCTGATGGTGTTTTTCGTAGCAGTCCAAGGGGTTGGTTCACTTTTGGGCATGCTACGTTTGCTTTGCTCTTCTTTTTCGGACACATTTGGCATGGCGCTAGAACCTTGTTCAGAGATGTTTTTGCTGGTATTGATCCAGATTTGGATGCTCAAGTGGAATTTGGAGCATTCCAAAAAATTGGAGATCCAACTACAAGGAGACAAGTAGTCTGATACGACATTGTTGTGGTATCTTTCGCCTCTATTTTTTTTTGATTTGACATCGGGTATCAGAGAAATCTTGACTTAAATCACCATCTTTTCTTTGACTTTTTTTCTTTCTTTATATGATATGGTAAATGATCCCAAATGAATAGGTGTGGAAGCTATAATTGTAAACCACGATCGAATCCATGGAAGCATTGGTTTATACATTCCTTTTAGTCTCGACTTTAGGGATAATTTTTTTCGCTATCTTTTTTCGAGAACCGCCTAAGGTTCCGACTAAAAAAATGAAATAACTTTATAATTTAATTGAAGTAATGAGCCTCTCAATATGGGAGGCTCATTACTTCAACTAGTCCCCGTGTTCTTCGAATGGATCTCTTAGTTGTTGAGAGGGTTGCCCAAAAGCGGTATATAAGGCGTACCCAGTAAAGCTTACAAGTAAACCAGATATGGAGATGGCGACTAGGGTTGCTGTTTCCATTTTTAGATAATTTCAAGATCACAATGGATATACGATAAGATCGTTTATTTACAACTACACCGGAATAGTATACAAAGTCAACAGATCTCAACCAATCGTTAAATAGGATTTATGGCTACACAAACCGTTGAGGATAGTTCTAGATCTGGGCCAAGACGAACTACTGTAGGGGATTTATTGAAACCATTGAATTCGGAATATGGTAAAGTAGCTCCGGGATGGGGGACTACACCACTTATGGGGGTCGCAATGGCTCTATTTGCGATATTCCTATCTATTATTTTGGAAATTTATAATTCTTCCGTTTTACTGGATGGAATTTCAATGAGTTAGGTTTATAAGAACTATGAAGTCCTAGTCTTTCAATCAAAGAAAAAATTACTTTAGACTTGGATTTCTAGACCATTCTATTCTGGTAGTTCGGCCGTGGAATTTATTTGTTTCGGTATTTGCGGAATATGAGTGTGTGACTTGTTATAATTGATCCTATTGATAATACATAGAATGGACCTGTTATCTCTATCAAGATGATTCTACCTCGTCGGATATTTATTCTAGTATCTGGAGCACGGAATATATAGAATAGATCAAGAAAAGAACTATTTGAACTATGATTCATACCTACTATTTATTCAGACCTCGCAACCGGACTCAAAAAAGATTCAAATAGGTATTTCCTAAATCAAACGAATTTTATTCCTTCAGATTTATTTTGACCGAAGGATAACTCTTTCTCTAGATTTTGTTGAGTCATTACATCCATTCATTCAATAAGTGATCATCAAAGGTTCTTACTCAGAGAACCTTTGAGTTTAGCTTGAGGCTAAATCATCGTGGTTCTAGTATGAATCTGAGGTTTCAATTGATTCATAGGGTCTCAACAAGAGAATTCCTATCAATAGTAAAACAAGAGTAAATCCGCAGTACGCACAAAAAAAAAAACAATAAATCAAATAACAAATAAAAAATAGGGAAGAGAAGGTTCAGGAGGCCTGTAACGATCAACATAAAGAAAGACAGATGAGCCAACTTGATATTTTTTGGCATTATCATCACAAAGAAGAGATTCCGGATTTTTGTTACTTCGTATCTTCGAGGCAAATCGAATCAAGCGGATAATGAAGTTTTGAACTTTCTATTATATATCCGTTGAAATCAGTATTTGTGTGTTTCCGCTTGAGCCGTACGAGATGAAATTCTCATATACGGTTCTCAGAGGGGGAGTTCTATTGGGTTACCTATCTCAATAAAGTATATGATTGGTTTGAGGAACGTCTTGAGATTCAGGCGATTGCGGATGATATAACTAGTAAATATGTTCCTCCTCATGTCAACATATTTTATTGTTTAGGGGGGATCACACTTACCTGTTTTCTAGTACAAGTAGCTACGGGTTTTGCTATGACTTTTTACTATCGTCCAACCGTTACAGAGGCTTTTTACTCTGTTCAATACATAATGACTGAGGCCAACTTTGGTTGGTTAATCCGATCAGTTCATCGATGGTCAGCAAGTATGATGGTTCTCATGATGATCCTGCACGTATTTCGTGTGTATCTCACAGGTGGATTTAAAAAACCTCGCGAATTAACTTGGGTTACAGGTGTGGTTTTGGCTGTATTGACTGCATCTTTTGGTGTAACTGGTTATTCCTTACCTCGGGACCAAATTGGTTATTGGGCAGTAAAAATCGTAACAGGCGTACCCGAAGCTATTCCTGTAATAGGATCGCCTTTAGTAGAGTTATTACGTGGAAGTGCTAGTGTGGGCCAATCCACTTTGACTCGTTTTTATAGTTTACACACTTTTGTATTGCCTCTCCTTACTGCCGTATTTATGTTAATGCACTTTCCAATGATACGTAAGCAAGGTATTTCCGGTCCTTTATAGAGAAGACATATCATAGATATTTGTAATTGATCATATATCGGGAAGGACAATAGTATTTCATTGCTACAAATATGGATTATTGAAAAAATAAGACATGTTTTTTGGATACTTCTCTTCAACTCGGAAGTATTGTATTCCTTATTTGATACGAATAGTTGAAGTGGATTTTCCGAAGAGAGGATGGATTATGGGAGTGTGTGACTTGAACTATTGATTTGGCCATGCAGATATATGATTTTATCGCCACGTTGGAATTCACAACCAAATGTGTCTCCGCATCCAACCAAAACGTAAGTCCCCTACGTAGCAGAGGATAGGCCGGTTCGCTTGAGGAGAATATTTTCTATGATCATACCCGAATCATGTCATCCACGAACAGGCTCCGTAAGATCCGTAGAATAGAATAAGTGATGTGGCATGATCCAATGTTCTATCTATTCCACTTAACTTATTTATTATAGTGTGGAAATGCATTCATTTCCTTTGCATCGATTCCAGTCT